ATATCAATGGGCCGTTTGTCAAGCTAGGATCATCAAAAATCATGAAAATGAGAGTGATAACGTTTTGCACAAGGGTTTTCAATTTGATGAGATTTGGAGAAGAGGGCTTATTTAAATAAATACCAAGGCCTATCCTTTCTTGTGCGGGAAGAGTGTTGCTAGATACAACTTACCAAAAGCGCTCAAAGCATAACAAAAAAATGCAGTGTCTAAAGTTTCAGTTTCGTTATTCGAGAAAAGCAGTCAAGTAACTAAAAAAGGAAGAAAAATGAATAGGACAGGGTACTTTTGATAGACTAAGTTCGATAAAGTTATCGAGTAAGGAGGGAAATAGTCCTTTTTCTTTTTGGTCTTGCTTGAAATATAGTCAAAAAATCTAGTAAGTCTTTTTTGTTGTCAAATAAGAGAAATTTCGCTCGAATTTGATGGAATCAAAAAAGGCCCGGTTGGGTAGTGACCGGGCCAGGTCCGTGGAAAGAAAAGGGCCTTTCGAAGAAAATCAAAGCAAGGAAGTCCTCGTTCTTTATCTTTCGTTTTCTTTATATTAGCTTTTTTGAGTTTTGACTTTATCGAAACGGAATAGCTAAGACAAGTTTTACATATCTTGAGAATCAAAATAACGAAGGAGAAAGAAAGACGGTTTTGAATCCTTTTTTCATGTGGACTGTACCATATTAATAATTATAATTATCTTTTTCAATAGGGAGAGATGGCTGAGTGGACGAAAGCGGCGGATTGCTAATCCGTTGTACGAGTTATTCGTACCGAGGGTTCGAATCCCTCTCTTTCCGTTTTCGTCGATGACTTGATATTTTCTTTTCTTTCAAATTTCACAAACCCCTTTTTCCTAGTTAAATGTGTGGAATAGATAAAAAATCTTAAGAAAATGCAAAAATCAAGATAGAAAAACGAAAAAACCTTTATTCTTCGCGTCCAGGATTACGTCCTGGGTCATTAGATAAGAATCCAAAGATGAAGAGAGAAACAAAGAATATTACTACTGTGTAAACGAAAAGTTTAAGCGTAAGCATTACACAATCTCCAAGAGCCTTTTGTTTGGAAAAAACGAGAAAAGAGAATAGATCGTCCATTTTTCTACCCCATATTCTATTTTGACACCAAGAAATGAAGTGCTTTCTCGAACTCGAAAATAAGTTTCTCAGGCCAAATAAGAGTCTTTGATTCCCCAAGATGACTTCATGCCGATAATGAGATATGGGCGCGGGACCCTAATTCTGTATAAAATCACATAGAAAGTAAGGCCTTGCACTGGAAAAAGGGCCAGAATAGGGAAATCTGGCGAGCCAGATTTGATTTCTCGCGGCGATTCAAGAATTTCAACGTTTGCCTCAACGATTGATGCGGGAAAGACTTATTTGATCTTATCAATCGTTAGAAATTTTTCTCGAAGAAATCATGCATTTTCGAGGATCGTCTAGGATAGTATTAAGTATCTTATCGAAAACTTACAGCAGCTTGCCAAACAAAGGCTAAAAGAAAAAAGAACAGGGGTATGACTGGCATAATATCTATGATTGGATTTAAAAAGGCATAGGCCTCGGGCAATTTGGCAAAGAAAAGACTAGTTGGATAAAGGGCAGAATTAAGACAGATACAGATCAAACTAAAGAGATTAAGCATAGCAGACATTTTGTTCTTGGCGATAATTGCAATTTGATTGAGTTCTTGAGATAAGGAAAACGGAAGAAAGTAAGGTAGACAAAAAAATCCTTCTTTTTCTTTGAACCGGCCCAATCAAAAATCCTCCAATTCTCAAAGGCGAATAGAAGAAATCATATTTTCATCTACTATTTTAATTACATTCTATCTAATGATCAATAAATTCAGTCGAATTCTATACCTACACGGGTCAAATTCCTAGCACAAACCGAGAATCTATATAATTGCATTATCTCTTCTCTATTATCTCTTCTCTATTATCTCTTCTCTATAATCTCTTAGCGTAAAATTGTCGCTAAAGATAAAGATTTATTGTAAAGTAAAAAAATAATATAAATTATCTATATAATATGAATTATCTAAACTAAACAAAATAAACGTGACACGGGTAGTTGCAAAAAATCTTTCTTTGGACTATACTATGAATTGAATTATCAAATGAAAACAAATCCATGGGCCACTGGGGCGTAGCCGAGTGGTAAGGAGACGGGTTTTGGTCCCGGTACTCGAAGGTTCGATATAATATGAATCATCAAATGAAAACAAATAAACGTGACACGGGTAGTTGCCAAAAATCTTTCTTTGGACTATAATATAAATTGAATTATCAACTGAAAACAAATCCATGGGCCACTGGGGCGTGGCCGAGTGGTAAGGCGACGGGTTTTGGTCCCGGCAATCGAAGGTTCGATCCCTTTCGTCCCAAAGCACATCTTCATTTGATGTGCTATGGGTATTGCCATTACTTCTTGAAATAAGGGAGATTCTTGTAAAAATTTATTTTAAACATTTTATAGGAGGGTACAAATGCAAAACAAGGCGCTATATGATTCTGCTTCGTGTGAGTGTGATTTTTTTACTTATGATTCTTCGTATTGTGGGTGCGGCTTTTTGACTTATGAGGAAATTTATCACCCGAAAGACTACAAGCATCGTTCGAGAACCTGTCTTTCTTCAAAAGACGGTATAAAGAAAGACCGGATAAATGGGAAGAAGTTTCCCGAGTGGGAAAAGAACAGTATTTTTACACAAACAGACGACACTGGGAGAAAATTGATTGCTGATCGGAACGAGCACGAACCGGCGCTTACGTGCCCCCATCGTAAAAAATGCCGGGAATACACGCACGAACCGACGCTTATGTGCCCCCATCGTAAAAAATGCCGGGAATACACGCACGAACCGGCGCTTACGTGCCCCCATCGTAAAAAATGCCGGGAATACACGCACGAACCGACGCTTATGTGCCCCCATCGTAAAAACTGCCGGGGATACACGCACTCTTCCAATAAGGCTCATTGCGAGACCTACGCTAACGATACTTGTAAGATTTTTTTGGAAGCTTTCCACTCGGGAAGTGCGGAAGGCGAAAGGTGGCTCACTTCCCAAATTAACAACTTCCCACGTAATGAGCTGGAGGCCCTCCAAGGGGATATTAAATCCCGCCTAAAAAAGGAGGCCGAAAAACCAAAAACCGAACTCAATCCTCGGAACCTTGGATTTTGGCATGGGGCATTCCTCCGTTTGAAAACGCTAAGCCCTCAGGAGTGATACTAAACGAATCAATCCTACGGTTCATAGAACCAATCTTCCAGTCAAAGATTTATTCATAAAACATAGACATTATTATGGCTATGTACCGACTGAACCAATGACTAGTCATGATTTCATAATTGAATCAGTTCCATAGGGGAGGAATGTTATGGTTAAACTTCGTTTAAAACGCTGTGGTAGAAAGCAACGTGCGACTTATCGAATCGTTGCAATTGATGTTCGCTCTCGCCGAGAAGGACGAGAGCTTCGCAAAGTGGGTTTTTATGATCCGATAAAGAATCAAACGTATTTAAACGTTCCTGCTATTCTATATTTTCTTGAAAGGGGTGCTCAGCCTACAGAAACTGTTCGGGACATTTTAAAGAAGTCGGAGGTTTTTAACGAACTTTCCCCCAATGAAATAAAATGGAATTAATTTAAGGAAATAAGGGGGGTATATGCTACCCCTTTCTCGAACTTTTCTCTATTTTGTTTATTTATTGATTGACTAAATTAGAGATCTTTTTCGACTTCGTATTTTTTCTTCCCCTAGCTAAACTTTTTTATATCTATGTAGTGCCAATCTAACTCAAGTCCTTATTTTTTGGAATATTTTTCAACCGAATTGCTTATCTTTTTCCATTATATTCCTTTATATTGACAACAATGCATTGAACAAATATAATGCAGCGTGATAAAGGGATCCCTTTTTTATAAAGGGATCTCTTTATTTCCGTCCCATCGGTTTGGTTTTTGCCTTACGTTAGTCAAAAAAGGGGTTCATTGGGTGCGCTTTGATAGACGCATTTTTGCGTGAAAACGTGAATAACAATGACATAAGGAAGGATCTATCATTATTTCTGGTTTTTCTGTTATCGGAAAATTTCTTGTATTTTCATCTGAGTTATTACGTTTTTTGTTCGTAATCGATTCGAAAATGGGTTTTTATGCTGTGATTCGCTCGTCGAATCTTTTTTTTCCTTTTGATTATATCTACAGACTTTTTTCTTCTATTCGGGTTGCTAACTCAACGGTAGAGTACTCGGCTTTTAAGTGCGACTCGGATCTTTTACACATTTAGATGAAGTGATGAATTCATCCATACCATCGGTAAAGTTTGGAAGACCACGACTGATCCTAAAAGGGAATGAATGGAAAAAATAGCATGTCGTAGCAACCAAGAGTTCTGAGAATCTTTTCTTCTTTCCCGATCGGGACAAAACTTTGTTTAACTTATTGGAAGGGAGTCAAATGGATTCAATTTCAAGTTGGGTCAAATAAATAAATGGATAGAGCCCTCTGGCTTCAATTAATTTAATGAAATTCTAAGGAACGAAAAAGCAACGAGCTCCCATTCTTAATTTGAATGATTATCCGATCTAATTAGACGTTAAAAATAGATTAGTGCCTGAATACGGGTAAGGGCTTATCCGAGAAGCGGATTCTTTATTTTTTCATGAATCCTAAATATTAGCATTCTCCATTCCAGAATGGAGCTGTGTGTGTATAAGAAAGAGTAGATTGATAACAAAATTTCCAAAATCAAAAGAGCGATTGGGTTGAAAAAATAAAGGATTTCTAACCATCTTGTTATCCTAGAACGAATATAAACGACTTCAAGAAAATGGAATAAAGAGAGGATCGAGAATCCGTTGATAAGTTTACCGAGGTATCGCTTCCTTAGCTTACTCGAAAAATACCTTGTTTTGACTGTATCGCACTCTGTATCATTTGATAACTCCCAAAATCCTCTACCTTTGGTTCAAATAGCATTAAAATGGAGGAATTTCAAAGCTCTTTAGAGCTCGATAGATTTCAACAACACGACTTCTTATATCCACTTATCTTTCAAGAGTATATTTATGCACTTGCTCATGATCATGGTTTAACAAGATGCATTTTGTTGAAAAATGCAGGTTATGACAATAAATTCAGCTTACTCATTGTGAAACGTTTAATTACTCAAATGTATGACCCAAATTTTTGGATTCTTTCTCTGAATGATTCTAAACAAAATCCACTTTGGGGGCGCAATAAGAATTTTGATTTTCAAATGATATCCGAGGGATTTTCGGTCATTATGGAAATTCCATTTTCGCTTCGATTCTTATCTTCCCTAGAAAAGCGCCAAAAGAAAGGGAAAGAGATAGTCAAATCCGCTAATTTACGATCAATTCATTCCATTTTTTCTTTTTTAGAGGACAAAATTTCACATTTAAATTATGTGTTCGATATCCTAATACCTTACCCAATCCATCTCGAAATCGTGGTGCAAGCTCTTCGCTATTGGCTAAAAGATGCTTCGTCTTTGCATTTATTAAGAGTCTTTCTCTACGAATTTCATAATTGGAATAGTCTTCTTACTTCAAAGAAAGTCAGTTCTTCTTTTTCAGAAAGAAATCAAAGATTCTTCTTCTTCCTATATAATAGTCATGTATATGAATACGAATCCGTCTTTGTCTTTCTTCGTAACCAATCTTTTCATTTACGATCAACATCTTTTAGAACGCTTCTTGAACGAATCTATTTCTATGGAAAAATAGAGCATCTTATAGAAACCTTGACCGGGGCTTTTGAAGCCAATTTTTGGGTGTTCAAGGACTCTTTCATGCATTATGTTAGGTATCAAGGAAAAACAATTCTCGCTTCAAAAAGCACGTCTCTTTTGATGCATAAATGGAAATATTACTTTGTCAATTTCTGGCAATCTTATTTTGACCTTTGGTCTCAACCACGAAGAATCCATATAAACCAATTGGCAAACCATTCCCTTGACTTTCTCGGTTATTTTTCAAGTGTGCGTCGAAAGACTTCAACGATACGTAATCAAATGTTAGAAACTTCATTTGTAATCGATCATGCTATTAAGAAGTTTGATACTATTCTTCCAACGAGTCCCCTGATTTCATCCTTGGCTAAAGCCAAATTTTGTAATATATTAGGGCATCCTATTAGTAAGGCCGTTTGGATCGATTTATCAGATTCTGAGATTATTGACCGATTCGGACGTATATCCAGAAATCTTTCTCATTATTATAGCGGGTCTTCAAAAAAAAAAACTTTGTCGCGAATAAAGTATATACTTCAACTTTCTTGTGCTAGAACTTTAGCTCGTAAACACAAAAGTACTGTACGGGCTTTTTTAAAAAGATTCGGATCGGAATTATTCGAAGAATTCTTTACGGCGGAAGAACAAGTTCTTTCCTTGACCTTTCCAAGCGCTTCTTTTATTTCGCGGAGGTTCCATCAAAAAAGGGTTTGGTATTTAGATATTATTTGTATCAATGATTTGGCCAATCATGACTGATTCGTTATGAAAGCGCGTAAATGGAAATTTTGATTAGAATTGAATATAATAAATAGCAATAATGAAGAACTAACAAAATTTTGACTTATTTCTATTCTGAAATTTACTTATAAGAAGGGTCTAAGTATTCCACTTTTTGTCTAATGGCGGAACTGAATTTTAGATGTATACAGAGGGAAAGCCGTGTGCAATGAAAAATGCAAGCACGGCTTGGGGAGAGGTTGTTACTTATTTAACTGGTAACATTATCGACTCCATCCGACTAGTTCCGGGTTCGAATCCCGGGCAACCCATTGTTCTGTCCTGTGAGGTTGTTACTTATTTAACCAGTTAAAGTAGAATAAAGTAGAATTATGGGTAGGAATTTCAATTTATTGAATACGGAAAGAGAAGACTACCTTTGCTAGGTTTAGGTAAAGGTATACGAAGAAATTCCTATTTTGTTTTGTATTGTTGACAATCTTTCCAATGAAACGTACCAAAGAGAGTCGTTTTTCAAACTTTAGCTTGGGCATAAATATGGATGGTCATTCCTCTACCCATATGAAGGATTATTCGCTTCGACTGGGGTTAGGTTTGATTGGCGTTTTAAAACGGACTCGTTTTAGAATTGTAACTTCCAAACTTTTTGGAATGGATAGGGTTCTAGGGCTATACGGACTCGAACCGTAGACTTTCTCGGTAAAACAGACCAAACTGATTCTAATCAAAGTGATCTGAGCTGTTTTAAAGACCCAACATGCATTTTTGTGCATTGGGCTCTTTCATTAACGGATATAAAGATCCGCCAGTCTGCCATATTTTTTGACCGCAAAAAGAGATGGCTCCATGTGCTCTGAGTCATTATTTGGATTCAGACTCAGGAACACTACCAGAGTGTTTCAAGGGGGTTTTATCTTGACGTAGGTCTGCCTATGGCCTAGATTAACCTAAGTTAAATCAAGTCTCTCTCGCTCTGTTTAAAAAACAAATATGAAACT